AAAATCCTATATTTCGTATATCAGAAAAAGGAAAGATCCGTCAGGTTCAGGATTGATCTTTGATGAGAGGTCAGATCCCAACAGTATCAATCCATTTTATTCTATTTATTCCAAGGCAAGGATTCAACAATCACTTAGTCAAAATCAAGTAACTATTCGTACGTTGTTGAATAGGAATAAGGACTCTCAATCTTTGATAATTTTGTCATTATCTAATTGTTTTCAAATGGGTCCATTCAACGATGCAAAATATTACAATGGAATAAAAAAAGAATCAATGAAAAGAGATACTCTAATTCCAATTAGGAATTCGTTGGGGCCTTTAGGATTAGGAAGAGCCTCTAAAAGTAAGAATTTTGATTCATTTTACCATTTAATAACTTATAATCAGATCTCGGTAACTAAATATTTACAACTTGACAATTTAAAACAGACTTTTCAAGTACTTAAATATTATTTAATAGATGAAAATGGTAGAATTTATAATCCCGATCCATGCAGTAACACCGTTTTGAATCCATTCAATTTGAATTGGCATTTTCTCCATCATCATTTTCTCCATCATAATTATTGTGAAGAAACATCTACAATAATTAGCCTTGGGCAGTTTATTTGTGAAAATGTATGTATAGCGAAAAACGGACCGCACCTAAAATCGGGTCAAGTTCTAATTGTTCAAATTGACTTTGTAGTAATAAGATCAGCTAAACCTTATTTGGCCACTCTGGGAGCAACTGTTCATGGTCATTATGGAGAAATCCTTTACGAAGGAGATACGTTAGTTACATTTATATATGAAAAGTCGAGATCTGGAGATATAACGCAAGGTCTTCCAAAAGTGGAACAAGTGTTAGAAGTTCGTTCGATTGATTCAATATCGATGAACCTAGAAAAGAGGATTGAGGGTTGGAACGAGCGCATAGCAAAAATTCTTGGAATTCCTTGGGGATTCTTGATTGGTGCTGAGCTAACTATAGTACAAAGTCGTATCTCTTTGGTTAATAAGATCCAAAAAGTTTATCGATCTCAGGGGGTGCAGATTCATAATCGGCATATAGAGATTATTGTGCGTCAAATAACATCAAAAGGGTTGGTTTCAGAAGATAGAATGTCTAATGTTTTTTCACCCGGAGAACTAATTGAATTGTTGCGGGCGGAACGAACAGGGCGTGCTTTGGAAGAAGCGATCTGTTACCGAGCCATCTTATTGGGAATAACGAAAGCATCTCTAAATACTCAAAGTTTCATATCCGAAGCGAGTTTTCAAGAAACTGCTAGAGTTTTAGCAAAAGCCGCTCTCCGGGGTCGTATCGATTGGTTGAAAGGTCTGAAAGAGAACGTTGTTCTCGGGGGGATGGTACCCGTTGGTACTGGATTCAAAGGATTAGTGCAACGTTCAAGGCAACCTAACAACATTCCTTTGGAAACAAAAAAGAATGATTTATTCGAGGTGAAAATGAGAGATATGTTGTTCTACCACAGAGAATTATTTGATTTTTTCATTTCAAAGAATTTATACGATACACCCAAACAATCATTGCGAGGATTTAATGATTCCTAAGAGCAGATTCTTAACTATTTGCGGTCATTTTTTTTTTTTATTTGGTAATAGTAATAAAGATAATAACAAATAGAATAGAAATAAATTAATGGCTTGAATCATGTATCAACGGCTAATATCTGTTAGGGGTAGAAAAGAAGGTTCCATCGGAACAATTATTTATTTCTATTTCAGGGTACCTCGTCTCTTTTTTTTTTTTTTAAAAAAAAGAGAGGAAGTGTGGGGAGAGAAATGACAAGAAGATATTGGAACATCAATTTGGAAGAGATGATGGAAGCAGGAGTTCATTTTGGTCATGGTACTAGTAAATGGAATCCTAGAATGGCACCTTATATCTCTTCAAAGCGTAAAGGTATTCATATTCTAAATCTTATTAGAACCGCTCGTTTTTTATCAGAAGCTTGTAATTTAGTTTTTGATGCAGCAAGTAGGGGAAAACAATTCTTAATTGTTGGTACCAAAAATAAAGCAGCTGATTCAGTAGCACGGGCTGCAATAAGGGCTCGTTGTCATTATGTTAATAATAAATGGCTCGGTGGTATGTTGACGAATTGGTATACTACAGAAACGATACTTCATAAGTTCAGGGACTTGAGAACGGAACAAAAGATAGAGAGACTCAACCGTCTTCCGAAACGAGATTCGGCTATGTTGAAGAGACAATTATCTCACTTGCAAACATATCTGGGCGGGATTAAATATATGATGGGATTACCCGATATTGTAATAATCGTTGATCAGCAAGAAGAATATACGGCTCTTCGAGAATGTATCATTTTGGGAATTCCAACGATTTGTTTAATCGATACAAATTGTGACCCCGATCTCGCAGATATTTCGATTCCAGCAAATGATGACGCTATAGCTTCAATCCGATTAATTCTTAACAAATTAGTATTTGCAATTTGTGAGGGTCGTTCTAGCTATATACGAAATACGTGATTAATAATAAGATAAATCAATTATTTTTGGAACTCCATTTTTGTAACTCCATAGATTTATGAAATCGGTTACGATTCTTTAATCGTGCAAAAGAGATACAAGTAACTTAGGATATGTGATTAGTTGATATCAAAAATATATAATTCAAGTAGGCAAGTCAAAAATAGATGGTTGAATCAAAATAATTCTTTTTTTTTTTAAGTTCTATTTCTTTCAGAGGGCAATATGAATGTTCTATTATGTTCTATCAACATACTAAAAGGGTTATACGATATATCTGGTGTGGAAGTTGGCCAACATTTGTATTGGCAAATAGGAGGTTTTCAAGTCCATGCCCAAGTACTTATTACTTCTTGGGTTGTAATTGCTATCTTATTAGGTTCAGCCATTATAGCTGTTCGTAATCCACAAACCATTCCTACTGACAGTCAGAATTTCTTCGAATATGTCCTTGAATTCATTCGAGACGTGAGCAAAACTCAGATTGGAGAAGAATACGGTCCATGGGTTTCCTTTATTGGAACTTTGTTTCTATTTATTTTTGTTTCGAATTGGTCAGGTGCTCTTTTACCTTGGAAAATCATACAGTTACCTCATGGGGAATTAGCCGCACCTACAAATGATATAAATACTACCGTTGCTTTAGCTTTACTCACGTCAGTAGCATATTTCTATGCGGGTCTTACCAAAAAAGGATTAGGTTATTTCGGTAAATACATTCAACCAACTCCAATCCTTTTACCCATTAATATCTTAGAAGATTTTACAAAACCCTTATCACTTAGTTTTCGACTTTTCGGAAATATATTAGCTGATGAATTAGTAGTTGTTGTTCTTGTTTCTTTAGTACCTTCAGTGGTTCCTATACCTGTCATGTTACTTGGATTATTTACAAGCGGTATTCAAGCTCTTATTTTTGCAACTTTAGCTGCGGCTTATATAGGCGAATCCATGGAGGGTCATCATTGACTAGTTTTCGAAATAGGCTTTTTTTAGCTTAAGACTTACGCAATATATGCGCGGATCAAGATAATCTGCTTAGGGAACATAATATATAAATCAATTATATAATCAAAATTATAACAAATTATATTTATTATATTTAAAATTATATTTATTATATTTATATAATATATTCTATAATATAAATAAGATATATACGATCTAGAGAGGAATAGTAAAAAAAGCTTAAGATCTTATAGATATTAGGGAGTTGCAACAAACAGGGAAGTACAAAAAAAGGAAAGAGATCTAAAAGATCTTTTTCCTAAAATTCCAGTTAGGTCCATTTATATCCCCGCCAATGAATATTCTCTTTATATTGTTTTGTTCATTTAATTCCAATATTCAACATTATTAGATATTAGTAACCATAATTATAAGCTATTAGTAATCATAATCTGAATAATAAATAATAATTTGGATACTATTACTTATAGTATTATTATAGTATTATGGCGTGCTATTCTTTAAAAAGATGTTATTGTTATATAGAATGATGCCCATTCAAGTTGATTTCATCCAATTCAACGATTGACCAAAAGATAATTTGAATAAATAATAAATTACATTAACTTAGATCAATCAAATACTACTATTTCGATGTAATGATTCGATCTAAGGAATTTGTCCATGTAGATTGATTGTTCCCATGTAGTCGAATAAAAAAAGAAAAATCTAGAAAAAAGAGTTCAATTTATAAAAAAAATGGATTAAGGAGGTGCCGATTGCTATAAGACAACTCTTGTGAATCTTTCGAAGAATTATTCTAGAATCCGATTGAATGTAAGATATGAATAGTTGATTTACGTTATGGAAGAAACACATGTATATGTGATATTAGATATTAATTAGTTATATATGAAGTAAAAATATATCTAATTAATATCTAATACTGTGAATTTAGATAGGGATTCCAATAGAAGTCCTTCCCTTTCGTTTGTAATTGTGAATGAAATATTTATTCAATGAATAAAGTGAATATTGAATGAATAAATAGATTCAATCAAGAAAAAAAAAAACGAAAAATTTGAATGGTTTTGAAAAAAGAAAGAAATGGAAGAAAAAAGTCATATGGATTCACAAAAATTATGTGAATAGAAACTAAAAAAGAAATATGGAAGTAGTTCTAATGATTCAATAATATTATTACTTCAATTCAGAGTTCTTAGTTCCTTCGACTGTATAGATCTTAGTGATGGAATAATTAAGTCATAATTTCTTGGTTGATCGTATCATTAACTATTTACTTATTTTGGTGTGAGGAACTTATCATGAATCCACTGATTTCTGCCGCTTCCGTTATTGCTGCTGGGTTGGCCGTCGGTCTTGCTTCTATTGGACCTGGGGTTGGTCAAGGTACTGCTGCGGGCCAAGCTGTAGAAGGGATCGCGAGACAGCCCGAGGCGGAGGGAAAAATACGAGGTACTTTATTGCTTAGTTTGGCTTTTATGGAAGCTTTAACAATTTATGGACTGGTTGTAGCCTTAGCGCTTTT